AGTCTAGGGTCTATCGGTAAGGACGTGAAATACGAAATAACAAGGGAGAGACTTTGAACTTGTTTATCCTAACTGAAAAGGGTGAATTGAATAGTTAATTGAAACATCTTACTAGACTATGAGGAATACATCAACTGAGATTCCGTGCGTAGCGGCGAGCGATAGCGGAGGAATTGTCTCAAACAGATAATTAAGATGATTGGACATCTAGACTAAACCCCGATAGACACCTATAGAGAAAGTACTGTGAAGGAAAGACTCAGAATCGGTTCTAAAAGTTACCTTTTGCATAATGGGCCTGCAAGACAAAATTTGGCAAGCTTAAGTAATAAATGAAGGCGTAGTGAAAGCAAGAGAAAAACTCGTCAGTCAAATTCCCCGAAACCAAGTGATCTAACCATGGCCAGGTAGCTATGCTGACCGAACCAGTGATTGTGGCAAAAATCTTGGATGAGCTGTGGTTAGCGGTGAAATACTAGTCGAACTTGGATATAGCTGGTTCTCTACGAAACTTATCTTAGTAAGGCGCCCCAAGTTGATTCGCCCCCAAACCCGGGGGCTTGAATTACTGGTGTAGTAAGACTATGGCGATAAGGCCTTTAGTCAAGAGGGGTAAGCCCTAACCAGAAATTAAAGTCACTAATACAGATTAAGTGTATAAAGAGGGTTCAACTTAGACAAACAGGAAGTAGGCTTGGAAACAGCCATCTGCACAGGAAAACGTAAAAGTTCACTGAATGAGCTAGGAAACTCTAAGAATTAAGGCGGCTAAATCTGTAACTGAAATTCTGGAAGCCAGACCGTAAGGAAGCACTAACTGGCTTGGTAGTAGAGCGTTCTGTAGGCACGATATGTGCGCACCTCGTGAGATAAACAGAAGTGATAATGCAGGCATGAGTAGTACAAGATTCACTCCCAAATAAATATATATACAGCTTCTAAGGGCACTACGCCCGATGAATTATAATTCTTGTACCTATTCAGGAAAAATATTATGGTACGAAGTACCTTCAACTGTTATTTATGGGACTTAGATCTAGGCATAATTTCTCTTAAGGAACTCGGCAAAATAAGATCTCGACTGTTTACCAAAAACATAGCTCTCTGCTAAAGGTTACTGAAGTATAGAGGGTGAATTCTGCCCAATGGTTGTATAGTGAAACTGAGGACTAACGTCTAAAGCGAAACCCAACTGAATGGCCGCGGTAACTCTGACCGTGATAATGTAGCACAATAAATAGCCAATTAATTGTTGGCGGGTATGAATGGAACCACGAGGGTCTTACTGTCTCAAGAGGAAAGCCGATGAAATTATAGTTGTAGTGAAGATACTACATAAACATTGTAAGACGAAAAGACCCTATCGAGCTTTACTGGATACCGATAGCGTTAATTTAAAATGATCGATACTAAGTATCCTAATTTTGAATTAATAAATTTTGTTGGTAGGACAGTTTAGTTGGGGCGACTACCTTTGAATAAGAAACGAAGGCGAGCTTATGGTATATAAAGCTAATCTCATTAGCCTGACAGTGAGGGGGACACCCCTAGCTGGCACAAGGACTATGTCCTATGTGGGCGATAATGACCCGATATGATTGTCCAAAATAAATATCGAAAGCGGATAAAAGCTACCGTAGGGATAACAGCGTAATATTGTCGGAGAGTTCTTATCGAGGACAGTGTTTGCGACCTCGATGTTGAATTGCGGTGCCCTGGTGCTGTAGAAGGTACCTTAGGTTGGTCTGTTCGACCATGAAAACCGTACATGATTTGAGTTCAGAGCGTGGTGACACAGCTCGGTTTCTATCTACAATGTTCAATCCCAACTTTTCTGAGTCCTAGTACGCAAGGAATGGTCTCAGCGATGCTCGACTATATTGGCCCCATCGACGTAATCAACTTCTGGCTGCTGCAAAGAAGGAAAACAAAAGGTTTAGGGATTAATAAGGTGCCACAAAAGTGGTGTACCTTTTCATATGCCATGTGGGCGCATAGCCCCTGGCATACTATGGAATTAACACTAGGGCTCATCATACTAATAGTGTTGACGTATGGATTAAAGGCCCCGACTTTAAGATTAGCTATGCTACTTGCGGGTGCTGTGGGGGCTGCTGGGCTATTAGCTGAGCCCCATCTACTATGTTGGACACAGGCTATTAAGATGTTAGTGATGCTAAGTGGGTTAGCTATACTATGTATGCTGGACCATCGAACATCGCATCGATCAAGCTCTTTATTGATTTTATTAGTGATCTTAGGTAATTTATTACTTATTGGGTCAACAAATTTAATTTCTATATATTTAGCATTAGAAATGCAAACATTATGTATGTTTATCTTAGTGGCTTATAATAAAAACTCATTGTTATCGGCAGAAGCTGGGCTAAAATACTTCGTGTTAGGGGCACTATCTTCGGGGTTGTTCCTGTTTGGTTGCGCCTTAATTTATGGCTCCACAGGAGAGCTTGAACTTCAATTTATTCGTATGAGTATGGTATCTTATGGTATATTAGCTGGTAAGTGTCTTATTACTATCTCATTGTTATTTAAAGTATCTGCAGCCCCTTTTCATATGTGGGCCCCCGATGTCTACGAAGGGGCTCCAACTTGGGTAGCTGCGCTGTTATCTATCGTGCCTAAATTAGGAGTACTAGCTATTATAGTACAAATAGGCTTAAATGAAATGGGGCTATTAATAGCCGGATTAATCTCTTTGGTTGTTGGGGCTATAGGAGCTTTAAATCAAACTCGAATAAAAAGACTACTAGCTTATAGCGGGATAAGCCATATGGGGTTTGTGTTGCTGGGTATAGCTATAGGGTCTATAGAAAGTCTTCAGGCAAGTTTAATGTATATAGGTGCTTATATAATAACTCAAGTACTACTTTGGTCTGTAGTACTAATTATATCTCCTAAAAGAGACATGCTTATTGAGTTTAGTGGTGTTTCAAGATTAAATCCAATGTTAGCACTAGCATTAGCTACAGGTTTATTGTCTACTGCAGGAATCCCTCCTTTAATTGGGTTTTTAACTAAATGGTATATTATTTTAGCAGCTGTTGGTCAAGGTTACTATCTTAGCGCTTTAATGGCTTTAGTTTGTTCCGTGATAGCTGGAGTTTATTACCTTAGATTAGTTAAAATTATGTTTTATCAACCTTTGTCTACGCCCTTAGTAATAACAAATATACTAAATTCTCCACATGGCAGCATAGCATCGGAGGAAACGGGTTTAGGTAAGGCAATATTAATAGGGGCAAGTTTATATTTAGTATTAACAATTATAGTATGTCCTAGTTTGTTCTTTCAGTTAACACATTTGATTATTTTAGATTTATTCCCATGTATCTTCTAGTTATATTAATACCGTTACTAAGCGCAGTCGGAAGCGGACTAGGGGGTCGCTATCTAGGAAGAAAAGGGGCTGGCTTGTTAAGTTCTGTGTGGGTTCTCATCAGTAGCCTCCTTTCTTTTGTATTATGTTATGAAATCCTTATTAATGGGTCTACAGTATATATAGAGTTAGGCAGATGGATAGAGTCAGATTTACTAATAACTAGCTTTGGCCTACAATTTGATATGGTAACAGCTGTAATGTTAATAGTAGTAACCACAATTAGCGGGTTAGTTCATGTCTATTCTACAAGTTATATGAGAGAAGATCCCCATTTACCTAGATTCATGAGTTATCTGTCTCTATTTACCTTTTTTATGTTAGTTTTAGTAACTAGTAATAATTATGTACAATTATTTATTGGTTGGGAAGGTGTCGGTTTGTGTTCTTATTTATTAATTAACTTTTGGTTTACGCGTATACAAGCTAACAAGGCGGCAATTAAGGCAATGTTAATCAATAGAATAGGAGATATAGGATTAATGCTAGCTATTATATTAATCTGGAAAGAATTTGGGGTACTAGATTATTGTAGTTTATTCTCCGCTTTATCACCATCTTCAGCTTGTACTTGGATTTGTATATTACTAACTATAGGGGCTGTAGGAAAATCTGCTCAATTAGGGTTACATACTTGGTTGCCGGATGCTATGGAGGGGCCCACACCTGTTTCAGCCCTAATTCATGCAGCAACAATGGTAACAGCAGGAGTGTTTTTAATTATAAGATCAGCTCCCCTTTTTGATTACTCTCCAACTGCAACAATCATTGTAGGGTTAGTTGGTTCCTTAACTGCTTTTTTTGCAGCTACAGTGGGATTAGTCCAATCGGATATAAAAAAAGTTATTGCTTATTCTACTTGTAGTCAATTAGGATATATGGTAATGGCTTGTGGTACTTATAGCTGTCTAAGTAGTTTATATCATCTACTAACTCATGCTTTCTTTAAGGCTTTATTATTCTTGGGGGCAGGCTCAATAATTCATGCTCTTCTAGATGAACAAGATCTTAGGAAGATGGGGGGAATAATCCGGGGCTTACCTCTAACATATGTATTAATGTTGATTGGTTCATTGTCTTTAGCCGGTTTTCCCTATTTATCTGGATTTTACTCTAAAGATTTAATATTAGAATTAACTTATAATAATTATTGTTTAATATCTATTTATTGGTTAGCTTCAATTACAGCCTTCTTAACTGCTTTTTATTCATTCCGATTAATATACTTAAGTTTTGTGTCTAAGCCTAATTTAACACATATAAGCGCGCAACACTTACAAGAAGCTGATTGGAACTTATTGGGTCCTTTATTAGTATTAGCAATAGGAAGTATCTTAGTTGGTTATATCGCTAAAAATATGGTGTTTGCGCCAGGTATACGTCCCTTGCCGCTTGTGCCCACAATAGTGTCTTTTGCACCAGTTATTATGTCTGTAACAGGGATATTACTAGTGTTTATACTTCGTCCATATATTATCTATTATATTACACGTCCTAGCATATATGGTTTCTTATTTTATGCTTGGGAGTTTAATCAAATAGCAAATTATTATATTGGAAGCACAGCTTGGAAGTTTGGCCATATTGTCTCTTATCGTACTATAGATAGGGGTATTTTAGAGATTTTGGGCCCCACTGGAATAGCCCGATTCATGGTTGATAGAACTAAAGAGTTAAGCAGCTTACAATCTGGTTTATTATTTAATTATGCATTAATGATATTAGTTGGAACAGCTATCGCACTTAAGTATCTAGTCGTAAATTAGAAACAGGATGAAGGAAAGTTCTTTCCAAGTCTAGAATAATCTCCTAAGATAGGAGAAAATTAGCCGCAGGATAGTGGCTAGTAATTATATTAATATGATATTAGCTTGTATAGTGGGCTCTATATTAATAAGTATAGTAATAATAGCATTAATTCCAAGGGAAAATAGTATGAAACTACGCCAGCAAGCGTTAGAGTGGTCTCTGATTACATTTGCTCTTTCTATTTTATTATTAGTTAGCCTTCATCAAGAAGCTCAATTTCAACAGATAATAGAATTTAATTGGGTAAGTACAATAGGTTGGTTTGAAGGCTCTCCGATATTGTTTGCTATTGACGGGATCTCTATATTTTTCATTGTACTAAGTACTTTATTAACACCAATTTGTATTTTAGTAAGTTGGAATAGTATTAAGTTTCTTGTTAAGGAGTTTATTATATGCCTTTTAGGTATGGAATTACTATTAATTGGGGTATTCTCAACATTAGATCTGTTAATATTTTATGTATTATTTGAGAGCATATTAATACCCATGTTTTTAATAATAGGAGTATGGGGAGCTCGAGCAGAAAAGATAAAAGCTGCTTATTATTTCTTCTTTTATACTTTAGTTGGTTCAATATTAATGTTACTTAGTATAGCAGTTATTTATAGAATAACAGGTACAACTGACTACTTATCTTTAACTAACATTCAGATTGATAGTAACATTCAAATTTGGTTATTTATAGGTTTCTTCCTTAGTTTAGCAGTTAAGATACCAATGATACCTTTTCATATTTGGTTGCCTCTTGCGCATGTTGAGGCTCCTTTAGCTGGTTCAGTGATTCTAGCTGGAATATTATTAAAATTAGGGGGCTATGGATTCATTCGATTCGCTTGGCCCCTTTTCCCCGAAGCAACAGAGTATTTAGCGCCAATTATACTAACGTTATCATTAATAGCAGTGATATACGGGAGTTTAACTACTTGCAGACAGGTAGATGCGAAACGTCTGATAGCCTATTCCTCGGTAGCTCATATGGGAATAGTAACAATAGGTTTATTTACTCATACGATGGAGGGTTTAATAGCCTCTATATTCTTAATGATAGCTCATGGAGTGGTTAGCCCCGCTTTATTTATAGCAGTAACATTGCTCTATGAGAGACATCATACAAGGTTAATTAGGTATTATAGGGGAGTAGTTATGACTATGCCTCTATTTTCTATCATATTTATGGTGTTTACTTTAGCTAATATTGCTGTTCCTCTTAGTTGTAACTTTGTTGGAGAATTTTTATCCTTAGTAGCTGCTTTTTCTACTAGTACATCACTAGGTATTCTTACCTCAACTAGTATGGTCATAGCTGCTGCTTATTCGTTATATTTATATAATAGAATTTGTTTTGGGCAACTTTCTCCATATTTAATATTTTCGAGAGATATTAATAGACGAGAGTTTAATGGGCAATTACCGCTAATAGTAGCTATTGTATTATTGGGGATAGTTCCATACCCCCTAATTGAGTTAGTTCGTGTATGTTTGCCTAGATTTTTATAATTTTCCTCTTTTCTGTACCTACTTGGTTTATATATGTATTTATTTTGTTTTTAATAGTGGTAGGGGCAGGAGTTGAACCTGCATAATCAGATTATGAGTCTGAGAACTTACCGTTAGTTGACCCTACAAGCTGAGCTTAGCTAAGCACTATGTAACCATGGCCCGGGCTAAGAGCCCCACCAGTAAATACATACATATAAAAACAACCAAACCACATCTACAAAATGCCAATACCAACTAGCAGCCTCAAAACCAAAGTGATGATGACGAGTATAGTGATAGCCTATTAGTCTAGCTAAACATACAGTCAAAAATATAGTTCCAATTATAACATGAAAACCATGAAAACCTGTGGCCATAAAAAAGGTTGAACCATATACGGAGTCTGAGATTGTAAAAGGTGCTTCGTAATACTCCATAGCTTGTAAGGCTGTGAACTGAATTCCAAGTATTACGGTACAAGTAAGTGATTGTATGGCTTCTAATCTTTGTCCGCTAACTATGGCGTGATGTGCCCATGTAACTGTTGCTCCTGAACTAAGTAATATAGCTGTATTTAATAGGGGCACAGAAAATGGGTCTAACACTTCTATACCAACAGGAGGCCAAATAGCCCCTAATTCTATAGTGGGAGATAAGCTACTATGAAAGAAAGCCCAAAAGAACGCAAAAAAGAAGCAAACTTCAGAAGCAATAAAAAGGAGCATGCCATATCTTAATCCTCTTTTTACTATTTGAGTATGGTGTCCTTGGAAAGTGGCTTCTCTAATAATATCTCTCCACCAAACAAACATTGTAAATATTATTGTCATTGCGCCTAAATACATTATCCATGTATAACTATAATGAAAGTATAATACTGAGCCTACTGTAAGCAGTAGTGCCCCAATTGAGCCTGTATAAGGCCATGGACTAGGATCCACTAAATGATAAGGGTGATAAGCCTTACTCATGGCTCCCCGGCGGGGAATCGAGCGGAGACTAATACTCCTACCCAACAATTATTTTAAGTATGGGTTAATGTAGATTTAGAGTATCATTAATGTATATGGTAGTTAACATACAAAATACATATGCTTGAATCAAGGCCACGGCAATTTCTAGTAGAGTTATAAAAACCATTACTAATATTGGGCCTAAGCTTAAAACTAACATTCCATTACTAATCATTGCGAACCCAAAACTTGCTAATATAGCAAATAAAAGGTGTCCAGCAGATATATTAGCAGCTAATCGAAGACCTAAAGAGAGTGCCCGGGAAATATAGCTAAGTGTCTCAATTAAAACTAATAGAGGGGCTAATGATAAAGGAGCCCCACTAGGCATTAACATTGAAGCAAAGTTCCAACGGTAGTTTGTTATCCCCAATATTGTCACTGCTATTAAAATAGATACACTGAACCCAAAAGTAATAACAATATGGGCAGTTGGGGTAAATACATAAGGAAATAGACCTAACAGATTTAACCCAGCAATAAACGTAAATAGGGTTATAATAAAAATAAAATATTGAGTTCCCTTATTAGCTGTAGAATCTTTTACTAATCCTAAAAAGTGGGTATAAACAATTTCTTGTATAGCCTGCAATCTTGTAGGTATTAATTTATATGAACAACTTCCTATTAATATTACACTAAATAGGATAAGCATCATAAGAGAAGAATTAGTAATTATACCCCCAATTATCCGAACTACATTAAACTGATCAAAGAAAGAAGCTGCCATATTGAATATATGTAGGAAGTGGGCCTATCTGCGAAGTATATCTTGTAGTATAGCATATGCTCGATTAACCCCAAATTCCTTACTAGGGGCTGCCCCCTCTTCCTGTAGTATACTTCTTATACGTAAATTATTTTGAATTTTAGGTAAAATAAATAAACTCATAATACTATAAAGTGCTAACAAAATTATTAATGTCCAGCTATATTGAGTTAAATAAGCAGTTATATCTAAGTGAGGCATTATTCGATGATTGAAAGATCCTCTAAAGATCAGCACATAATGAAGATAGCCAGCTGATATATTTATCCATGCTAACGGCTTCTATAACAATGGGCATAAAAGAGTGATTAGCACCACATAACTCGGAACATTGACCATAAAATAATCCCGGTCTTTTAGCTAAAAATCCGGTTTGATTAAGACGTCCAGGTACAGCATCCATTTTCATAGCTAATGAAGGTACAGCAAATGAGTGAAGCACATCTGCGCCTGTAACTAAAACTCTTACATAAGTATCAATAGGAACAACCATTCTATTGTCAACCTCTAATAGTCGGAGATCGCCGGGTTCAAGGTCACTTGTAGGTATCATGTAAGAATCAAATTCTAAGGTACTATCTTCACCTAAGGTAGTTTGATAGTCTGAATACTCATAAGACCAGTACCATTGATGACCAATGGCTTTTACTGTCACACCGGGTTCTACTATCTCATCCATCAAATAAAGTAGTTTTAAAGAAGGAAATGCTATAAACACTAATATAATTGCTGGAATTATAGTCCAAACAATCTCTATTGTGACTCCTTCTATAAGATAGCGATGATAAGCTTGGCTTGTTAACCCTCTTATAATTAACCATAATACAGCTGTTATAATAATAATTAAAATAAACATAATTTGGTTATGAAGGAATAGAATCTCTTCCATAACAGGGCTAGCAGCATCTTGGAAGCTTAGTTGAAATGGCTCAGCCGCGTCACGTAGGAGCGAGGCTTCTAATAATGCATTAATTGGAGTTTTCATTCTTCTCTAGCCCTGTTACTTTGCTGACACACCCAAAAGCTTTCCCAATTCCGTATATACAGCCTCAAGAGTGTTCTCACCTACTTTAAATTACTTTTAATCTAGAGTAAGCATGAACAAATATCTTACACGTTGGCTATTTTCTACTAATCATAAGGATATAGGTACTTTATATTTACTATTTGGTGCTTTTTCTGGGATGGCGGGGACAGCTTCAAGTATGTTAATACGGCTAGAACTGTCAGCTCCAGGTAGTATGTTAGGAGATGATCATCTATATAATGTGATTGTAACATCACATGCTTTATTAATGATTTTCTTCCTGGTAATGCCAGTAATGATTGGAGGATTCGGAAATTGGTTTGTACCAATCATGATTGGTGCGCCCGATATGGCCTTTCCTAGATTAAACAATATCAGTTTCTGGTTATTACCACCTTCTCTAATACTATTGGTTGGCTCTATGTTTGTGGAACAAGGGGCAGGTACAGGCTGGACCATTTATCCCCCACTATCAAGCATTCAAGCCCATTCAGGGGGAGCAGTGGATATGGCTATATTTAGTTTACATCTAGCTGGTATATCTTCCATTTTAAGTTCTATCAACTTTATAACTACTATAATTAACATGAGGGTTCCTGGTATGAGTATGCATAGATTACCTCTATTCGTATGGTCTGTATTAATTACTACAATATTGTTATTATTGTCTTTACCAGTGTTAGCTGGTGCAATTACAATGTTGTTGACAGACAGAAATTTTAATACAACATTCTTTGACCCTGCGGGAGGAGGAGATCCTATTTTATTCCAGCACTTATTTTGGTTTTTTGGACATCCTGAAGTCTATATATTAATTCTACCAGGATTTGGTATGGTATCTCAAATTATACCCACATTTTCTGCTAAACAACATATTTTTGGTTATTTAGGTATGGTCTATGCTATGATTTCTATTGGAGTATTAGGATTTATTGTTTGGGCCCACCATATGTTCACCGTTGGTATGGATGTCGATACTCGTGCCTACTTTACTGCTGCCACTATGATTATTGCGGTTCCTACTGGAATTAAGATATTTAGCTGGTTAGCTACTATATATGGGGGAAGCCTACGGCTTGATACTCCTATGTTGTGGGCTATTGGGTTTGTGTTCCTATTTACCATTGGTGGTTTAACTGGAGTTATATTAGCTAATAGTTCATTAGATATAGCATTACACGATACTTATTATGTAGTAGCTCACTTCCATTATGTGTTATCTATGGGGGCCATATTTGCTATATTTGGGGGATACTACTATTGGTTCGGTAAAATTACAGGTTATAGTTATAATGAATTATACGGTAAGATCCATTTCTGGATTATGTTTATCGGAGTTAATTTAACTTTCTTCCCCCAACATTTCTTGGGTTTAGCCGGATTACCTAGAAGATACTCGGATTTCCCTGATGCTTACCAAGATTGGAACTTAGTTAGTTCTTGCGGAGCTGTAATAGCCCTAGTAGGAATTATGTGGTTCATCTACTTGTCTTATGAAGCACTAGCAGCCGAAAGACCATTTAAGGGTTGGTCAACTGCATCTGGCTCGTTAGAATGGTCTTTATCTTCTCCGCCTGCTTTTCATACTTATAATGAATTACCGTTTGTTTATCAGCGTAAATTGAGTCATGGGGATGATTTAAATATTGTTTCCACACTACTCCTTTGACCTTGGGGAGTCTATAAGGCAATGTGTTCTTCTAATACATGCAAGGCCCTAATAAGGGCCCTACTGGTGAGGATAAAACGGAGATTATCTCGGTTAACGTATTAGAATAGGTGGGATAGTGGCCCACCTGGTCGAAGATGCGTAGTATAGCCACACTTTCACTGAAACAAGGGGAAGACATTTTGGCAGCAGTAGAGAATCTTGTGCAATGGGTAAACGCTTGACACAGGGTTTCACACTGAGGTCTGTCTAACTAAGTGCCAGCAGACGCGGTTAAACTTAGAGGCCCAGTTTTTATTTCGCATTAGGCGTTAAAGTATGTAGTGAAGCATGAGAATAAAGTAAGGCAAACCTCTTGGTAGCGGTAAAATGTTTGAAGCAAGAGTGGAAGTCCGAAGGTGAAGACTCCTTACTCCGTTCATGGTATATCTTCATGAAATACGAAAGCTTGGATAGCAAACAGGATTAGATACCCTGGTAGTCCTCGCCTTAAACTTATACAATAGCTTTATTAGCAAATAACCTTATTGTATGCCTGAATACTATGATCGCAAGATTGAAACTCAAAAGGCTTGGCTGTTCACTGTTTGAATCAGAGGAGCGTGTAATTTAATACGATGATCCGCGTGTCACCTTACCTTTCCTTGAAAGCGGACTGCCTTTGTAGGTAGTAGCCGCTCAGGCATTGCATGGCCGTCGTCAGGATAACAATAAATGTTATCCTTAACCCTATTATGGATTAAGTCAGGTGTCATGGTCTTTATGGAAAGGGATATTATGCGCTACATTCTCCTATACAACATACACAGTAAATTAGGAGGCGGAGATTCTCTGAAACGGGAATCTTAAGTAGGATTTGATAGTAATCGGGAAGTAGAGCGTTCCGGTGAATTCTAACCCAGTGTTAGCACAAATCGCCCGTCGTCCCCTTCAAGTTAAGGATACGAGACGCCCCGCGGCGGGGTTATCCCTCCTTTTCGAGAATGGGTAAGTCGTAACATAGTAAGGGTAAGGGAACTTGTTCTTGGGCCAAGTTATGCGCGTTCAATACGTACTTGGCCGCCCTCCGTAACTAGGATGATGAGTACTATTATTTCAATTATCTTTAAAACGCTTGCAATAATAATACCTCTATTAGTGGCTATAGCTTATTTAACTTTAGCAGAAAGAAAGGTATTAGGGTATATGCAAGCACGAAAAGGACCTAATGTAGTTGGTGTTTATGGACTATTACAGCCTTTAGCTGACGGATTAAAATTATTCACTAAAGAGATGGCTATTCCTAATCATGCTAATCTGTCGGTTTATATTGTAGCCCCGATTCTATCGCTTACTTTAGCTTTTTTGGCTTGGGGGGTTATTCCTTTTAGCCCCGGTATTGTACTAGCGGATATTAATGTTGGTATCTTATATATCTTTGCTATCAGTTCTATGGGGGTGTATGCTATTTTGATGTCTGGTTGGGGAAGTAATTCTAAATATGCATTCTTAGGGGCTATCAGAGCAGCAGCTCAAATGATTAGCTATGAAGTGTGTATAGGGCTTATTCTAATATCAGTAATATTATGTGCAGGTTCTCTTAATATCACTCAGATTGTTTTAGCTCAAGCCGAAATTTGGTATATAATACCTTTATTTCCAGCTGCTTTAATGTTTTTTGCTTCGGCATTAGCTGAAACTAATCGGGCTCCCTTTGATCTTACCGAGGGAGAATCAGAATTAGTATCTGGATATAATGTAGAATATTCTAGTATGTCGTTTGCTCTATTCTTTTTAGCTGAATATGGCCATATTATTCTAATGAGCTGTTTGATAAGTTTATTGTTTTTAGGTGGTTGGGCACCTTTTACAGGAATTCTAGGAATGGGTTGCTTAGCCCTTAAAACTACCGCAGTAGTATTCGCATTTGTGTGGGTGCGAGCTTCTTTCCCTAGAATGAGATATGACCAACTTATGTATCTATTATGGAAGTCTTACTTACCTTTTAGTCTTGGTTTAGTCGTTTTAGTTTCTGGCCTGTTGATAGGTTTAGATGCAGTGCCTTGCTAGCATTTAGGGAGATATCCCCCAATATTGGGGGGTTGATGTACACAAGCTTCCTGAGCGCATGCATATGGAATCACCAAACAAAATGTTACGAGTAAGAACTCAACATCCAATAATCTCTATTGTGAATGGGATACTGGTTGATTTACCAGCCCCTTCTAATATTAGTTATTTTTGGAATTTTGGTTCTTTGTTAGGACTTTGTTTAACTATTCAATTGATTACCGGAATATTCTTAGCTATGCATTATTGCCCGGACGTTAGTTTAGCTTTTGACTCAATTTCTCATATTTTAAGAGACGTTAATTATGGTTTTCTGTTAAAGTATATTCATGCTAATGGGGCTGCATTATTCTTTTTCTGTGTATATATACACATGGGGAGAGGACTCTATTATGGGAGCTACATGAAAATGGACGTTTGGAATATAGGGGTTATAATTTACTTAATAATGATGTTAACAGCCTTCTTAGGGTATGTATTACCTTGGGGACAAATGTCCTTTTGGGCAGCCACAGTCATTACTAACTTTTGTTCTGCTATACCCTATATAGGAACAGAGGTTGTTCAGTGGATTTGGGGAGGATTTAGTGTATCTAACGCGACTCTTAATCGTTTCTTCTCTTTACATTATCTTTTTCCTTTTCTTATAGTTGGATTAGGCGTATTACATATTATTAGTTTACACACAGCTGGGTCAAATAATCCCTTAGGGATTGATTCTAATATAGACAAAGTTACCTTTCATGTTTATTATACTTATAAGGACTTGTATGGTATAATGGTGCTTGGCGCTATTTTAGTTATTTTGAGCTATTTTATGCCTAATGTATTAGGTGACCCTGAAAATTTCATTCAAGCTAATCCTTTAGTAACTCCTGTTCATATACAACCAGAATGGTACTTTTTATTTGCATACGCTATACTACGTTCTATACCCAACAAGCTTGGAGGGGTCGTGGCTATGGTATGTAGTATCTTGGTATTATTTTTATTGCCCTTTATTCATACTAGTAAATTAAGAGCTTTAACATTTAGGCCTTTAGGTAAAATAGCCTTTTGGTTTTTAGTAGCTGATTTTGTGCTATTATCCTGGTTAGGGGCTAATCCAGTAGAGGAACCTTATGTTATGATTGGTCAATTTGCTTCTTTATTCTACTTTAGCTATTTCTTAGTATTGATCCCCTTGTTAGGCTGGGCAGAAAACAAATTGCTCCATATGAAATAATATAAAAAGTAGTATAGGTCATTGTCGGCCAAAGTGCAATATGAATAGTCTATTTATGATATTCTCCTTAGGAATAGTTGGAGCTAGTCTTATGGTTATATCTACGCCGAATCCTGTTTATTCAGTATTTTGGTTAGTTATTGCCTTTGTTAATGCTGCTGTTATGTTTATATCGTTGGGATTAGACTATATAGGCTTAATATTTATAATTGTCTATGTAGGGGCTATCGCTATTTTATTCCTGTTCGTAATTATGTTAATTCAACAGCCCAATAAGGTAGATTCTCAAGATCACTCGCATTTTTTACCTGTGGGATTATCTGTTATATTCCTATTTTATAGTTTATTAACCAATAGCCCTAAATATATCAGCAATCCTGTTATAGGATCTAGAACTAACATAGGGGCAATTGGAAGTCATCTTTATACAACTTATTATGAATTAGTGTTAATTGCTAGTTTGGTGCTACTAGTCGCTATGATAGGGGCGATATTATTAGCTAAGCAGCCAAATTCACCTTCTTTATATAATTCCCATGGTGAATCATTACGTAGTAGGCAAGATCTCTTCCTACAAATCAGCAGAGAGCACCTTTAGGTGCCATCTGGCCAAGTGCTAACGCACGTCTCCGCTTAGGAATATGGAGAGGAACATGGAGTTCAAAGGAATACTAATACTACTTATCGTTAGCGGGACATTATCAATTCTAATTTTAGGGGCATCTTATCTATTAGGATATAAACAACCCGATATGGAAAAAGTGTCAGTCTATGAATGTGGGTTTGATCCTTTTGATAACCCGGGGAATCCCTTTTCCGTTAGATTTTTCTTAATTGGTATCTTGTTTTTAATATTTGATCTTGAAATATCTTTTTTATTTCCCTGGGCTGTTACATATATGGGCTTACCTTTATTTGGTTATTGGGTTGTTATGTTATTTTTATTTATCTTAACTTTAGGGTTAATTTATGAATGGATAGAAGGAGGTTTAGAGTGGGAAAACTAGCCTCTAATTGGTATAGCGCATGTCTTATTTAATATTATCAATTGTCATCTTATTAATCGGAATCTTAGGTATTATTCTTAATAGAAGCAATTTAATTATTATGCTAATGTGTGTAGAGCTAGTTTTACTGGCCTCTACTATTTTGCTTCTATTTGAGTCTCGTGTGCTCTATACGCTTTTTGGTCAAATTTTTGCAATTGTGATTCTAACTGTCGCAGCTGCCGAATCTGCTATCGGTTTAGCCATTATGGTTAACTATTACCGTTTACGTGGTACAATTGCTGTTCGAGCCTTAAATTTATTAAGAGGTTAACTCCTAATTAAAAATGAACCAGATACCTATGCAATATTTTAACTTAGCGGAGGAGAATTATTCAAAGTATGGATTATCAGTAATCCAGCTTATCCAAATTGGTAAGTTCTATGAACTTTGGCATGAGCCTAATACTCCTAGTAGGCAACAAGCATATTTTCAAGCCGAGTTATTAGTTGAGCCATCCATGCGAAGTAGGCCTTTGGAGGTGGCGCCCCCCATTGAACAAGTTGCCTCGTTACTTGATATGAGAATAATATCGCCCGGTAAAAGATCCTTGCTTCAAATGGGGTTTCCAATTTATTCCCTTACTACTCATCTAAGTATCTTGTTGGATAAAGGTTGGACTGTTATAGTTATCGATGAATTAGTCACTGGTAAATCAGGGCCAAAACAACGCGCAGTATCTCAAGTTTATTCTCCTAGTTGTAATTTAGAGGACTGTTCAGAATTATCCTATGTGTTATCAATTTATTTTTCTCAAGATGATTTATTAGGTATTACTTTATTTTCAGCCATGAATGGGCATAGTATCATGTTTCCTGTCTCTTGGACGGACAGAGACAAAGTAGCCCGGTTATTAATCAGTTATCGTATTAGAGAAATAGTAATTTGGGTAGACTTAGGAGTTGGCTCAGAGATTTTAACAAATAAAATATATAATTTATTAATTGGTTGGAATTTATTCCCTTGTGAACCCAATGTTAAAATTGAAGTTATGGGAGAAGCACTAACCAACTTACCATGTTATTTATCTTATAGGTACGAAAATAATAATAAGGAGTGGCTTTTGCTCCATATTTATATGGGCATTAACGTAGAGTGGTTTAACAAAAATTATCAAGAATACACCCTTAGTAAGATATTTCAAAGTACTTGGACAGAAAATGTTAATCAGGCAAGTCTAATTAGCCTTTTAGGAGTATTACAATTTATTAAAGATCGAAATCCTAATCTTATTAAAAACCTCCAACTTCCCGAATGTTATAATTCTGTTATTAGCCCCTTAAACTTAATATTATGTAATCGAGCAGAATATCAATTGGACTTATTTCCTAAAAGGGGAAAACTGGGTGGTTTGTTTAATTTAATTGATTTCTGTTCTACTGCAATGGGTAAAAGACTACTCAAATTCAGACTTCTTAACCCCATTACAGACTATGATGAATTAAATCTTCGTTATGAGGAAATTGTTACATTTAAACAATTAATTGACAAGAAAATATTTGACAATTCCGAGTTAAAACACATTAAAGATTTATCTTCTTTACATCGTCAATGGGCAATATGTGCCTCGAGTGATATTACCTTGCCACCTAAAAAGTTGAGTCAAATTTATCATTCTTATTTGTTTGCTAGTCAACTAATAAATAAATTAATAAGTAATAAATGAATTAATATTCAATTACCCCCTTTAGTTGGGCCTCAATTAGAATTGCTAATTGAGGAAATAAGCCGAGTTTTCCAGGTAGATAATCTTTTAGATGATTTTAAAGATGTATTACAACCAACTGATAATCTAACTAACCTCCTTGCACAACAACAAATTTTAAAAGCCCAACTTACAGAGTGGGCCGAACAGACTTCAAATATTGTGTTTCAAGATACAATTTCTATTAAAGTTGAGTATTTTAATAAAGAGGGTTATGCTTTCTCTATTTTATCTAAAAAGTTAGCTAAGTTAGAACATTACATAACTAATGCCCCTATATCTGATAATTCAATTATTGTGTTGGGTAAAAGAGGAAATAACCTTATAATTACTAGTCCCACCATTCATAAAGTATCAATAGAATTAAATTTATTAGAAGAGCAAATTAATACTTATGTTAAACAGACTTATAACTGGGAACTTAAAAGATTATATTTTAGTTATTCTGAGCTATTTTTACCTTTAGTAAATATGATTTCTAGATTAGATGTTGCATTAAGCGGGGCTATTGCGGCCATTAAGTTTAATTATACTAAACCTTGCTTAACACTAACGAAATCCCAACAAACCAAAGGTTTAATTGAAGCAATTAATCTACGACATCCGTTAGTAGAACAATTAAACACTCAAGAAGAATGTGTAGCTCATAATATTAGTTTAGAGGATAAGGGAATGTTAATATTCTCAGTAAATGGTGCAGGTAAATCCACTTTACTTAGAGCAATTGGAGTTAACGTAATCTTAGCTCAAGCAGGAATGTATGTAGCTGCAGATTCATTTAAGTTAAGACCTTATCATTATTTAATTACTCGTATTTTAGGGGGGGATGATCTTCATAAAGGCCAAGGTACTTTTGAGGTCGAAATGAAAGATCTTTCAACTATATTAAAGCTAGCTAATTATAATAGTTTAATATTAGGTGACGAAATTTGTCATGGAACAGAAGTTAGTTCAGGGACAGCAATATTAGCTGCAACAATTGAAAGATTAACAACTGCACAAACTAGTTTCGTTCTGTCTACTCATCTACATCAAGTTTTTTCTTTAATTGATTCGCCAGTTCAGTGCTACCATTTATCTGTTATTCAACATGAAGATTTGGGCCTAATTTATGAACGTAAATTGAAACCTGGCCCAGGGCCCTCTCAATATGGCATTGAAGTTATGGGCCACATAATTAATGACAAAAAATTTTATAATAGTGCTTTGAAATATCGTAAACTTATTAACTGGGAACCACCATCCCGAAGTAAGTCAAGTTCTTTAACAGTATTCCGCCCTTCTAAATATAATGCTCAAGTTTTTATCGATTTGTGTGAAATATGCGGAGCTCCAGCCGAGGCTATCCACCACATTCAACCTAAGAAATTATGTAGTAAAGGATTAAATCGAAGGTCTAACTTGGTGCCAGTCTGCTCAAGCTGTCATTTAGATATACATAGAGATAAGATCTCTATTTTAGGTTGGAAGAGAACCCCTGGACATAAGAAATTATATTGGGTTTATCTTAATGAATCTTTAGACAGTGGAACTGAGTAA